TTAATGCCTGAAAGTTGGATAGGGTGGCCTTTGCGTAAAGATTATATTGCCCCCAAATTTTATGAAATCCAAGATGCTCATTGAATGATAAAACAAGGATCTTCACTTCTAGAATTCTATAGATTCCAGGCTCTGTTCTCGGTGAAACATAGGAATTTAGGTCTCATTTGTAGTCTGGCTAGGATAACAAACAAGACACTTAGGGCTTCATTGGGATTCTCAAATTTGAAAAAGACTTATTTCGGATGATCCAAGCCAATAGGATGAACCAAATGAGTTCTGCATCATGAACTTTGTCGTGCCCACATCACTTAGACGGACTCTACTAAAGTCATGTAATGTAGGAGGCAATGCAAAAATAGAATTTGAAAAAAATACAAGGGAATGAAAGGATATCGGATTCGATTTCTATTCGTTTTTTTTGAAGGAGAGGATAAATCAACTCAAAAGAATAGAAATCTAGAGTCTCATTTCTTAGATACTTTGTCTAAGAAAGTCTTTACCCATCTATCAAATCAAAATAGATGGGATATCTCTCTAAAAACCGAGAGGGCTAATATGTATTATTATCTAGCCTCTTTAGGAATTGAATCAAAATGTATCTCGATTCATATCAATTACTTTATAGAGGCTCAGCCAAATGAATCGTGTGTCAGGAACCAGATTTGAACTGGTGACACGAGGATTTTCAGTCCTCTGCTCTACCAGCTGAGCTATCCCGACTATTCCCGATACTGCATCCCCATTTTACTAGAGAAGTTGGGTATATGTCAATTGAAAGGATAGTAGAAAGTCTCGTTCAGGTCCCGGAATTTATTGGATCGTCAAAAGAACAACTTAGTAAGTTTTCGGATGAATAAAAATCTCCATTGTGAATCATTCAAATTCAAATGGGGATTCCTTGCTCCAAGATGTTCATTTGTACACGTATAATCTATCCCACAAAACTCGTGAGAAGAGAAAAACCTTTCTGCTCAGAGTGGTTTGTAAAAGCGTAGGTGAATGGGAAAGAGAAGGAATTTGGAAGCGCTAACGAAAAAAAGGATCAATCAATATAAAGAAAAGGATAGACTCAAGCGTTAGACAGCGAAATGGGCTCTTTGGGGATAGAGGGACTTGAACCCTCACGATTTCTAAAATCGACGGATTTTCCTCTTACTATAAATTGCATTGTTGCCAATATTGACATGTAGAATGGGACTCTATCTTTATTCTCGTCCAATGACTCAATTCTTCAAAAGATCTATCAGACTCTGGAGTGAATGATTTGTCTCTTTATTCTTCAATCTGAATCGATTCACAAGAATTCTTTCATTTTTTATATAACAAATACAGATTCGAGTCGTCATTAATCATTTGATATTTTATAGTATTTCAGTACGCATACCTTACCTATGTATATTATATAGGGTTATCCTTCACTCTTTCTGAAGTTTCAAGAGAAAGATTCCTTTACCAACGTAAGACAATCAACTCCATTTGTTAGAACAGCTTCCATTGAGTCTCTGCACCTATCCTTTTTGATTTTCCAAACCGTTCTTTGTTTTCAGAAAACGGGATTTGGCTCAGGATTGCCCATTTTTTTTAATTCCAGGGTTTCTCTGAATTTGAAAGTTCTCACTTAGTAAGTTTCCCTACCAAGGCTCAATCCAATTAAGTCCGTAGCGTCTACCAATTTCGCCATATCCCCCTTTGAGATTAGGATCTCACTATGATGTCCTTCCCACTTGTCTTTTATTTCTACCGGCACTATTGAATTTAGTAGAGACTTATTGCTATCTCGAAAAAGTCTTTTCTCATCTTTGCTTTTTGGTCCAATCAAAAACGATTTTATCATTTATGTCTCTACAATTCAATATAAGTGGATCCATCCCATATATCTATCTGTCCTCCTTCCGATCACTTTTCTATGTAATTTCCATTACTTAAACGGTCGATTTTTCGTCCTAAATTCCACCCGAATGAAAGCGGCGGCATGTCTCAGTTGTTATAACTAAGAATTCCATTCAAAAATTCGAATTTGCAAGATAGATGATAGGGAAGAAAAGAGAGAAGGGTAATCAAAAGAATTTCAAATGTCGGTTGAATTCAAAAACAAAAAAAATTTTGAATATTTATTCATTTCTTATTTATAATAGTATTGTGAGAAAGAAGTCGAAATTCGATAGGCCCAAATGAATCGTTATGTTCTATAAGATTTCAGATTTTTTGAAATTCTATATTTTCTTGTTTTTGATTTATATTTATTATGAATAGCTCAGAATTTCAAAAAAATTGTATTCTAATTAGTTAATAGCAAGCAAGGATTCTGAGAGTTTATTGAATTCCTAGGCGTGTCAAATTTCTCGTATGTCAGCCTACTTAGCTCAGAGGGTAGAGCATCGCATTTGTAATGCGATGGTCATCGGTTCGATTCCGATAGTAGGCTTTTCTCTCTTTCTTTTTTTGATTTTTCATCAGTGAGAATGTCCTTTTGAAATCAAAGACTAGTGAAAAAAATGTCTTCCGCTTTTGCTAAAAGTCATCGATTTCTATTAGGTTATAGGAACTTCCAACTAGGACATAAAAAGATCCTTTTCTTTTTCTATATCTATATAGAGAATAGAAAGCAAAGAGCTGGATATTTCTTTATCCAATTCATCTCGTTATTCTTTAATAGTACATTTGAATCACTTTCACTTCATTTCTCATTTAGTTCAGTTTGAGTTTAGTTTTATTCTGTAAAATGAAATTTCATCAATAAGAGTGAAATATAAATAAGAGGAAGGAGTCTTTATGTCACGTTACCGAGGACCTTGTTTCAAAAAAATACGCCGGCTGGGGGCTTTACCGGGCCTAACTAATAAAAGTCCCAAAGACCGAAAGGATCGTAGAAACCAATCGGGGTCTTGGAAAAAATCCCAATATCGTATTCGCCTAGAAGAAAAACAAAAATTGCGTTTTCATTATGGTCTTACAGAACGCCAATTGCTTAAATACGTTCGTATCGCCGGAAAGGCCAAAGGTCCGACAGGTCAGGTTTTACTACAATTACTCGAAATGCGCTTGGATAACATTCTTTTTCGATTGGGTATGGCTCCGACTATTCCTGGAGCTCGCCAATTAGTTAACCATCGACATATTTTAGTAAATGGTCGGATCGTAGACATACCAAGTTATCGCTGCAAACCCCGAGATACTATTACGGCAAAGAATGACGGAAAATCTAAAGTTCTAATTCAAAATTCTCTCAATTCCTCTCCTCACGAGGAATTACCAAACCATTTAACTCTTGACCCAGTGCAATCTAAAGGATTAGTCAATCAAATAATAGATAGTAAATGGGTCGGTTTGGAAATAAATGAATTGCTAGTCGTAGAATATTATTCTCGTCAGACTTAAACCGAACGAAAATAAAAAATTTTTCGAATAAGGTAAAGTAATAAGGTAAAGTGCGGACAACTTTGCTCCCTTTCGGCGAAGTAAATTAACCTAAGGTTAAGAGAAAGAAGGGTTTGAGCCGTATTTTTCTCTTATTTCGGTATCATAGATCGAGAGGGAGATTTTCTTTCCTTATCTCCCCCTTTCTTTCCAGTCTTTTACGTGCCACAGCCATTAGGAATAGAGAATCTAAGAACGGTCTAACTGTATGGAAGACTGATATCGATTCTTATTTGATCTATTGTGGTTAATAAGATCCGTGCCTTGGGTGAAGGTACGGAAAGAGAGGGATTCGAACCCTCGGTAAACAAAAGCCTACATAGCAGTTCCAATGCTACGCCTTGAACCACTCGGCCATCTCTCCTACATAATGATTATGACCCAAAAACCGAGTGAATTGCGAGTCATTTATCTGAATTATTGGGTAGGTCCGACTAATCAACTCTAACGATAAAAAGCTATCAAAATAGAATTTGATCCAAGTCAAAGAAAGATCTTTCCTTCGAGACTCCCGAGATAAAGAGAAAATTGCTTTACTTGCGAAAACGGTTAACTCTTCCTGTTTGCCAAAACAAGGTTCTCTTCTTTGTCGGCGTATCCCTTTCTTCCCGATTCAATCACGAAATTCTAAATTAGAACAAATCGACCGATTGAGGGATCTATATTTTATAGACGCGGATTAATGGATCTCTTTAGATCATCATTCTAGTTAGACTACGCCTAAGACTTCTCATCCAATCCAGGTTTCGAGTTATCAACAACAAACTCCTAGGCCATCGATCTAGTACAAATTCCTAAACTATCTTTTCTATGGGATTGTTTTTCTATGGGATTGTTTTTCTATTTGGATTGTCTCGTGTATCCCCGCTATGTACACAAGACAAAATAAAATAGGCGGTTATTCTCTTCTCATCATAGACTGATTATGAGTATTCGATCCTTTTTCTTCTTTGGATCCTAATTCCATCAAAATTTCGTGGGTTCTTCTAATCTGTAACTTCAATGTCATCGGCATCGTTTCCTTCGTTGGTTATACGATTCCATTAGAATGAAATCGAATGAGGTTGCACTATTTTGTTTTTAGTTCTTATCAATTCCTGTGAAAAGGAACAATTTGAATAGTGAATAGTTGAATAGAAGGCACATATTTTTTTTTATTTTGAATGACTCTAATTTTATGTTATTTCGTACTGTACCATTCTTTTCGTTGTGGGATCCTGTTTCCATGAGAGAGAGAATGCTAAGAATTTTCGAATGGATTGCTGCCTATGCCTAGACCACGGATAAATGGAAATTTTATTGATAAGACCTTTTCAATTGTAGCCAATATCTTATTACGAATAATTCCGACAACTTCAGGAGAAAAAGAGGCATTTACCTATTACAGAGATGGTGCGATTTGATTTTTTTATTCCTCTTAGTCTTACGAGAAAGACACACGATTCGGGATCGGGATAAAAAGAAAAAGAAATCTACGCTTGTTGAAGGTAAAGTTTGGAAATAGAACAACTCCTTCTGTTGTGTATCCTCGATTAATGCAGCCTCAGATACTAAGTTTGAATTGTCGATTCTAGTATTGA